TAATCACAAACACTTTTTGAATTATGGATACAAGAATCCAAATTCAATACGTCATTTTAGCATTCAAAGAATATTCTTTAAGAATCTGATTTTTCAGTTATTAACCCCCCCTTTATTACCAAGTTCAATGTTAATCAGATTAGTGAACATTTATATATTTCAATGCAACAATACATTTTTGTTTTTAACAAGTAGTTTTATGGGTTGGTTAATTGGTCACATTCTTTTTATGAAATGTCTTGAATTGATATTAGTCTGGATACAGCAAAATAATTCAATGAAATCAAATATACCTATTCGATATAAAAAGTACATTCTGTCAGAATTTCGAATCTTTTTTTTAAAAATATTTATTGTTTTATTATTTATTACTTGTTTATATTATTTAGGCAGAATACCGTTGTCCTTTTTTACTCTTACTTTTACTAATAAGTTGTCAAAAATTGAAGAAAAGAGTGAAATTGAAATTGATAAACAAAGAAAAATATCGGAAAAAGGGAAAAATTCCTACAAAATAAATGAACCCGAGCATAAAGATATCTTTGTATTTCAAAAACCTCTTGTAACCATTCTTTTCGATTATAAACGATGGAATCGTCCATTGCGATATATAAAAAACGACCAATTTGAAAATATCGTACGAAATGAAACTTCACAATTATATTTTCATGCATGTCAAAGTGATGGAAAAAAAAGAATTTCTTTTATGTATCCACCTAATTTGTCGACTTTTCTGAAAATGATGCAAACAAAAATCTATTTTTTTACAAAAGAAAAAATAGATTATGATGAATTGTCTAATTATTGGAGCTATACTAAGAAAGAAAAAAGAAAGAAACTAAGCAAGGAATTTATAAATAGGGCAGCAAAAGTTCTAGATAAAGAATTTTTTCTGGATATATCCAAAAACCAAATTAGATTGTGTAATGATGATACTAAAACAAAATACTTAACTAAACTATATGATCCTCTCTTAACTGGACCCTGTCGTGGACGAATCAAAAAAGATCTTTCATCCTCAATAAAAAATGAAACTTACACAAAAAAGAACATTTTTATAAATAAGATTCATGGTATCCTTCTTTCTATTAATAGTAATAATAGGAATGGTAATTATCCAGAATTTAAACATCAAATATATCAATTTGATAAAAAACCATTATTAACTGAAATTCTTATTTTTGTTTTTAACTTAATCAGTCAATTTTCTGAAAAATCAATATCAAGCTTGAATTTTGAAGAACTTTTTCTATTTCCAAAACATAAACAAGTAAAAATTATGGATTCCGAAGAAAAGAACAGAATAATAAGATTATTATTCGACGCAATTAAAACAGATCTGAACGATAAAACAATTGTAAGTAGAAAAAAAGATATTGGAATTAAAGAAATCAGTAAAAAAGTTCCTCGATGGTCATACAAATTAATCGACGAATTGGAAAAACTGAATGTAAAGAATCAAGTAAAGAATTATCAGATTCGTTCCAGAAAAGCCAAACTTTTAGTTTTTTCGATTAATAAAAACTTACAGAATGACGATACTTATAGTGATACTAGGAATACTAATGATACTGATAATGAAATGGAATTGTCTTTAATACGTAATTCACAACAATCAGATTTTCGGCGAGACATAATCAAGGGATCTATACGCGCTCAAAGGCGTAAAACAGTGACTTGGAAACTATTTCAAAGAAGTGTGCATTCGCCTCTTTTTTTGGACAAAATTACGAAACCCTCGTTCTTTTCTTTTGATATTTTCGTACCAATGAATTTTTTTGTTATGTTAAAAAATTGGATGCGGAAAAAAGGAGAATTTAAAATTTCGGATTATACAGAGGAAAAAACAAAAAAAAGTGAAAAAAAAACGACAGAGGAGGACAAAAGAAAAAAAAAGGAAAAAGAGGAAAAAGAGGAAAAAAGACGTATAGAAATACGAGAAGCCTGGGATAGCTTTATATTTACTCAAGCAATAAGAGGTTTTTTATTAATAAGTCAATCGATTCTTAGAAAATATATTCTATTACCTTCATTGATAATAACTAAAAATATCGTTCGTATACTATTCTTTCAATTTCCTGAATGGTCAGAAGATTTTAGGGATTGGAATAGAGAAATGTATATTAAATGCACTTATAATGGCGTTGAAGTATCCGAAACAGAAGTTCCTCCAAAATGGCTAACAGATGGTATTCAGATAAAGATATTATTTCCTTTTCGTCTGAAACCTTGGCACAGATCTAAGCTACAATCTACTGAAAAGGAAAAAGATGCAATGAAAAAAAAAAAAGTGAAAAAAAAAGACTTTTGCTTTTTAACAACTTTGGGAATAGAAGTAGAATTGCCTTTTTCTGGTTATCCCCGAAATCGACTTTCATTTTTTGACCCCATTTTAAAAAAACTAAAAAAAAAAATCAAAAAATTGAAAAATGATTTTTTTCTAGTTATCAAAATTTTAAATGAATCAAAAGAAAGAGCAAAATGGATCATTAAAAGTATTCTCAAAAATCTTTTCTTTATAAATGAAAAAAGAAAACAACTCTCAAATTTTTTATTTCTATTTAGATTCAAAAAAAGATATAAATTGAGTGAAAGCAAAAAAGATTCAACAATTAGTAAGAATAATCTAATGACTTATGAATCACCAATTACAATTCAATCTATTAATTGGACAAATTTCTCATTGACAGAAAAAAAAATAAAAGATCTGAATGCTAAAACAAAGACAATCACAAATAAACTAGAAAAAATTACAAAAAAAAATAACACAAGGGGGTTTATAACTTCAGAGAGTTATATTAATTCAAACAAAACAACTTATCATGCTAAAAGATTAGAATTAAAAAAAAAGATTTTGCAGATATTACAAAGAAGAAATGCTCGATTAATCCGTAAATCGCATTCTTTTTTTCAATTTTTCATAGAAAGGGTATACCTAGATATTTTTTTATGTATCATTAGTATTCCTAGGATCAATGTACAACTTTTTATTGAATCAACAAAAAAAATTATAAATAAATCTATTTACAATAATAAAGCAAATGCAGAAAGAACTGATAAAACAAATAAAAGAAGTATAATTCACTTTATTTCGATTATACAAAAGTATTATAATACTAGGAATACTAATTTACAGAATTCTTGTAACGTATCCTCTTTGTCACAGGCATATGTCTTTTTTCAATTATCACAAACCCAAATTCTGAACTTATATAAATATGAGTTCAGAACTTTTTTTGAATATCATGGAAGATCTTTTTTCCTTAAGAATGAAATAAAGGAATCTTTTTTTGGAGTACAAAGAATAATATTTCATTCCAAATTAAGACATAAGAACCCACCCAATTCTGGAATGAATCAATGGACAAATTGGTTAAAGGGTCATTATCAATATGTTTTATCTCAGAATAGATGGTCGAGATTAGTACCACAAAAATGGAGAAATAAAATAAGTGAACGTTGTGTGGCTCAAAAAAAAGATTTAACTAAATGTGATTCATATGAAAAAACCCTATTAATTCTTTACAAAAAACAACAAGTAGACTCATTAAAAAAAAAAAAAATTGTAAAACAATATAGATATGATTTTTTATCATATAAATCGATTAATTATGAAAATAATAAGAATTCATATATTTATGGATATAGATCACCGTTGCAAACAAATAAAAAGCAAGTGATTTATTATAATTACAACATGCGTAAAAAAAAATTATTTGATATAACGGGTGATATCTCTATCAAGAATTATATAGCAGAAGATACTATTATAGATATGGAAAAAAATCTGGATAGGAAGTATTTGGATTGGGTGGGAAGGGATGTAAAAATACTAAATCGTTTCATATCGAATCTGGAATTATGGTTATTTTCCAAATTTTGGATATTTTATAATGCATATACAAGTAATCCGTGGATCGTGCCAATCCAATTACTCTTTTTCAATTTTAATGTAAATCAAAATGTTATTGAAAATAAAAACACTACTGGAAAGAAAAAAAGAATAGATCTTTTTAGACCATCGAAAAAAAAAAGATCTCTTGAATTCGAGTCTCTAACTCGAATTCAAGCAAAAGAAGAATACGCGGATCGAGTAAATCTTGAATCATATCTCTCAAACAAAGAAAAAGATATTGAAGACGATTATGCAAGATCGGACAGGAAAAAGGAATACAAGAACGAAATAGAGGCAGAACTTTCTTTCTTACTAATAAAGTATTTGGGTTTTCAATTGAACTGGAAGGATTCCTTAAATCAAAGAATAATGAAAAATATTAAAATATATTGTCTCCTGATTCTATTGAGAAATCTAAAAGAAATTACTATAACCTCTATTCAAAAAGGAGAACTAAATCTAGATATTATGGTGATTCATAATCAGAAGGGTTTCACTCTTATGGGATTGATGAAAAATAACGAATTAATGAAAAGGGGAATATTAATTATCGAACCAGTTCGTCTGTCTAGAAAAAACAATGAACAATTTCTTATGTATCAAACCATATGCCTTTCATTGTTTCATAATAGTAAACGCCAAATTCATATTAATCGAAGATACTCAGAAAAAAGCTATGTTGATAATAAGAATTTCGATAAATACATTACAAGAACAAGAGATCAAAAGATAACAGAAAATAAAGAAAAAAAACATTATGATTTGCTTGTTCCTGAAACGATCTTTTCTGCTAGACGTCGTAGAGAATTCAGAATTCTAATTTGTTTCAATCCTAGTAATAGAAATAGTGTGCACAGAAACACAACATATTACAATAAGAATAAAGTAAAGAATTGGTGTCAAGTTTTGGCTCAAAATAAGGATCTTGATCGAGATAAGAAAAAACTAATGAATTTGAAAAGATTTCTTTGGCCAAATTATCGATTAGAAGATTTAGCTTGTATAAATCGCTATTGGTTTGATACCAATGATGGAAGCCGTTTCAGTATAGTAAGGATACATATGTATCCGCGATTCAAAATTTGTTAATCTACATTTTTTTCTTCGATTTACCGTAACATATCTGTATCCAAAGACAAATGGATATATACATAAATGCGCACACGCATTGTTTTCATTTCTATTCTGAGGCGTTGATACTAATTCAATGATGTATCCATTATATCAAAAATGAATCAATACAATTCTCTTTTTCTCTTTTCTACAATTTGGAATCCTTTGAATCCATAAATAGAGTATTTTTTTTGAAACCTATTTGAAATAATTAATTGGATTTGAAAAAAAAAAAAATCAGGAATTCTTAAGGAAATGAAGATTTTTTTATATACAAAATTCAAAATTAGTGTCATACTGATTCATAAAAATATCTATAGAGGGGCTTTCATTTTATGATAAAAAATTCATTTATACCGGTTATTTCACAAGAAAAAAAAGAAGAAAACCCTGGATCCGTTGAATTTCAAGTATTCAATTTCACCAATAAGATACGAAGACTTACTTCACATTTTGAATTGCACCGAAAAGACTATTTATCTCAAAGAGGTTTACGTAAAATTCTGGGAAAACGGAAACAACTACTGTCTTATTTGTCAAAGAAAAATGGAATACGTTATAAAGAATTAATCAATCAGTTGGATATTCGGGAGTCACAAATTCGTTAATTTGAAGAGTCATTTTCAATTATTCGATTTATTATATTAGATCTTGAATTTTGATGAACTTCTTTTTTTTTAAGCGATTCATGGAAAAATGAATCGAGGAAAAACCTATGAATGTCCCAACTACAAGAAAAGACTTCATGATAGTCAATATGGGCCCTCAACACCCATCAATGCATGGTGTTCTTCGGCTTATTGTTACTCTGGATGGTGAAGATGTTATTGATTGTGAACCAATATTGGGTTATTTACATAGAGGGATGGAAAAAATTGCGGAAAACCGAACAATTATACAATATCTGCCTTATGTAACACGTTGGGATTATTTAGCTACTATGTTCACAGAAGCAATAACTGTAAACGGACCGGAACAGTTGGGAAATATTCAAGTACCTAAAAGAGCCAGCTATATCCGAGTAATTATGTTGGAGTTAAGTCGTATAGCTTCTCACCTACTATGGCTGGGACCTTTTATGGCAGATATTGGTGCACAAACCCCTTTCTTCTATATTTTCAGAGAAAGAGAATTCATATATGATTTATTTGAAGTTGCGACAGGTATGAGAATGATGCATAATTTTTTTCGTATCGGAGGAGTAGCGGCTGATCTACCTTACGGTTGGATAGATAAATGTTTGGATTTCTGCGATTATTTTTTAACAGGAGTTGTTGAGTATCAAAAACTTATTACGCGAAATCCCATTTTTTTAGGGCGGGTTGAGGGAGTAGGCATTGTTGATGGAGAGGAAATAATAAATTGGGGTTTATCAGGACCAATGCTTCGAGCTTCCGGAATACAATGGGATCTACGTAAAGTTGATAATTATGAGTGTTATGAGGAATTTGATTGGGAAGTTCAATGGCAAAAAGAAGGAGATTCATTAGCTCGTTATTTAGTTCGAATTGGTGAAATGATGGAATCCATAAAAATGATTCAACAGGCTTTAGAAGGAATTCCTGGGGGGCCATATGAGAATTTAGAAATCCGCTGTTTTTATAGAGAAGGGGAACCAGAATGGAATGATTTTGAATATCGATTCATTAGTAAAAAACCGTCTCCGACTTTTGAATTGCCGAAACAAGAACTTTATGTAAGAGTTGAGGCTCCAAAGGGAGAATTAGGAATTTTTCTAATAGGAGATCAGAATGGTTTTCCTTGGAGATGGAAAATTCGTCCACCGGGTTTTATCAATTTGCAAATTCTTCCTCAATTAATTAAAAGAATGAAATTGGCCGATATTATGACAATACTAGGTAGCATAGATATCATTATGGGAGAAGTTGATCGTTGAAATGATAATTGATACAACAGAAGTACAAGATATCAATTCTTTTTCCAGATTGGAATCTTTAAAAGAGGTCTATGGAATTCTATGGGTACTTGCCCCGATTTTGACTCTTGTATTGGGAATTACAATAAGTGTACTAGCAATTGTATGGTTAGAAAGAGAAATATCCGCAGGAATACAACAGCGTATTGGACCAGAATACGCTGGTCCTTTTGGAGTTCTTCAAGCCCTAACAGATGGAACAAAACTATTTTTCAAAGAGAATATTATTCCATCTAGAGGAGATACTCGTTTATTCAATATTGGACCATCCATATCAGTCATATCAATTCTAATAAGCTATTCAGTAATCCCCTTTGGCTATAACTTTGTTTTATCTGATCTCAATATCGGTGTTTTTTTATGGATTGCTATTTCGAGTATTGCTCCCATTGGACTTCTTATGTCAGGATATGGATCAAAGAATAAATATTCCTTTTTAGGTGGTCTACGAGCTGCTGCTCAATCGATTAGTTATGAAATACCATTAACTCTATGTGTGTTATCAATATCTCTACGTGTGATTCGTTGAGACAGAAACTGTTCGATGCTATTGCTATATTCCTCTCTTTATAGGAATTTATAGGGGACTTATAGGGAAGGGGTAGAGTAAATTCCTAATTTTCATTATTATTCGCAATTAAGGTTGAAGAACTAAATCAGATAGTTATATGAGTTAAATAAAACAGCTTCTATTTCATATAATTGATGAATACTATTTAATATGATTTATGAATACTATACGATATTTAATATTATAGTATGATGATTTGAAATTGCAGTAAAAATATTGAGTCTCATCTTCTATGTATAAGAATGAAGTGAAAAAAGATTCTAAACGGAAGAGTACGTTTACCCCAAGATTAGGCGATTATTCAACCTGTCTTGAAGCGGGCTCAAAAGACCAACTTTATTGAGTTTTTCACTACTGTTTGTATGAATTTCTCATACATGTATTAAAGATAAGGGAGTTCAAAAGAATGAGTGGATGGTTAGAAACACCAAAATACACAAAGGATTAGTAACGCAGATTATGTAAATGATCCAAAAGAGCATTTACGCATAATAGAAAATGAATACTAATTGGGGCTTTCAATTGGTAGAAAAAATCAGGCAGTACTCCCCAAATTCCGATCCGGAGTATGCTGCTATCCACTGATTCAATAAATGACTATCAGGAACGAAAGAATCCTTTCATTTTCTTAAGTTCCCTTAAAAAAGAAGAATAGGAACGAAAAAAAAATAGAAATAAAAATAAAATCAAAAAAGAAAAGGGGATCCCCTTTTCTTTTTTGATTTTTTATATTCATATTCATGGAAATAGAATTCATGTCATAATTCAGAAACGAATGTGTAATTCTTTTTCGTAATCGAAAATGATGGGGGTTTCTTGATAACTCTAAAAGAGTATCTTATTGAAGAATTTGGTTATTACTCAACAAATTCCATTTTTTAGGGATGAGATCAATTCAGAAGTACCTTTTTTATCTTTTATTAAAATGGATTTCTCTTTATTATTCAATAATTTATTAGAACAGACAGAATTCAATTGGTCTAATTCATAACCGTCCGATATATTTGAATCTTATCTATCTTAAGGATATATTAATAGATAAATAAAAATAATCGGCCCGGTCTTTAGATTTATTGAAGGCTTTCGAGGAGCCGTATGAGGTGAAAATCTCATGTACGGTTCTGTAATAGAGATGGGAACAGTAATGTTATCACCGACTAGGATTATCTAACAGTTTAAGTACAGTTGATATAGTTGATGCACAATCAAAATATGGGTTTTGGGGATGGAATTTGTGGCGTCAACCTATGGGTTTCATAGTTTTTCTGATTTCGTCCCTAGCGGAATGTGAAAGATTACCTTTTGATTTACCAGAAGCAGAAGAAGAATTAGTAGCGGGTTATCAAACCGAATATTCGGGTATAAAATTTGGTTTATTTTACGTTGCTTCCTATTTAAACCTATTCATTTCGTCATTATTTGTAACAGTTCTTTACTTGGGCGGTTCAAATATCTCTATTCAATCCATATTCGTTTCTGAATTTGTTGAAATAAATAAAACACATGGGGTTTTTGGAACTACAATTGGTATCTTTATTACACTAGCTAAAACTTATTTGTTCTTGTTCGTTTCTATCACAACAAGATGGACTTTGCCTAGGCTAAGAATGGACCAATTATTCAATCTTGGGTGGAAGTTTCTTTTACCAATTTCTCTCGGTAATCTATTATTAACAACTTCGTCTCAACTGTTTTCATTGTAAAAGCCTATATATTCATAACTTTTCTCAAACAATAGAAAGAAAGAAAAACAAAAATATTCATAGATATTCACGATATGTTCCTTATGGTAACTGGTTTCATGAATTATGGTCAACAAACCGTCCGAGCTACAAGGTACATTGGTCAAAGTTTAATGATTGCCTTATCCCACGCAAATCGGTTACCCGTAACTATTCAATACCCTTATGAAAAATTAATCACATTGGAACGTTTCCGCGGTCGAATCCATTTTGAATTTGATAAATGCATTGCTTGTGAAGTATGTGTTCGTGTATGTCCTATGGATCTACCCATTGTTGATTGGAAACTAGAAACTGATATTCGAAAGAAACGATTGTTTAATTACAGTATTGATTTTGGAATCTGTATATTTTGTGGTAACTGTGTTGAATATTGTCCAACAAACTGTTTATCAATGACTGAAGAATATGAACTTTCGACTTATGATCGTCACGAATTGAATTATAATCAAATTGCTTTGGGCCGTTTACCAATGTCAATAATTGATGATTATACAATTCGAACAATTCAAATCAAATAAAATTCTTATTCTTCTTTATACTTTAGAATCATACTTTAGAATTATACTTTAGAATTAAAAAAAAAAAAAAAGAAAATCATATAAATCATATTCGATATATAAATAAGAATTTGGATAAGAAAAATAAATATAGATTATATTAATAGTATTAGATATTACATTAGTTATATTATAACTATTCGATATCTATATTATATAAATGGATTCTATAAATAGATAAATAAAATAGATAAATATATTTATAAATATATTTTATTAGAAATATATTCTATTTTATTAGAAATATATTCTATATATATCTATATATATAAATATGAACTAAATATATACTCTAAATAAATATATACTCTAAATATATATACTTTAGTTTGAGTATAGTTTCGAACAACTATTTCGTGTAAAGAATGGAATGACATTGGTCCCATAACTGTACCTATATCAATTCACACTCCTTAGAATTTGATGAAATTCAATGCGGAGAGAAATTGAGTATATAAAATTTCTTCCCGGTCATATCAATAAGGTCATGATATTTCTATTTATTTATTTCTTATTTTACATATAATGGATTTGCCTGAACCGCTACATGATTTTTTTTTAGTCTTTCTGGGATCTGGTATTGTATTAGGAAGTTTAGGAGTCGTATTACTTATTAACCCAATTTTTTCTTCTTTTTCGTTGGGACTAGTTCTTGTTTGTATATCTTTATTCTATATTTTATCAAACTCCCATTTTGTAGCTGCAGCACAACTACTTATTTACGTGGGAGCTATAAACGTTTTAATCATATTTGCTATGATGTTCATGAATAGTTCAGAATATTACCAAGATTTTCACCTTTGGACCATTGGGGATGGAATTACTTTAATGGTTTGTACAAGTATTTTTGTTTCACTAATAACTACTATTCCAGATACATCATGGTATGGGATTATTTGGACTACAAGACCAAATCAGATTATAGAACAAGATTTGATAAGTACTAGTCAACAAATTGGAATTCATTTATCAACAGATTTTTTTCTTCCATTTGAACTCATTTCAATAATTCTTTTAGCTGCTTTGATAGGTGCAATTATCGTGGCTCGCCAATAAGGAATTTTGAAAACTAGTGATATAAATAAAAATTGAACTTTGTTCAATTTTCTCATATTTATTTCTATTGAATTCTATGTGAATGTGAAAGAGTGTTTATGTAGAAAATAATTTTTTTACTTATTAATATACTAATATATTATATATTATTTTGTTCCAGACTTCTTATATTCTTTAGTCAATTGAATCCGTTGAATTGTTGTTTATATTGAAATGAATCAAAATGGATAAGGAGTTGGTCAATGATGCTCGAACATTCACTTGTTTTGAGTGCCTATTTATTTTCTATCGGTATCTATGGATTGATCACGAGCCGAAATATGGTTAGAGCCCTTATGTGTCTTGAACTTATACTGAATTCAGTTAATATAAATCTCGTAACCTTTTCTGATTTTTTTGATAGTCGCCAATTAAAAGGAAATATTTTTTCAATCTTTGTTATATCTATTGCAGCCGCTGAAGCAGCTATCGGACCAGCTATTGTTTCTTCAATTTATCGTAACAGAAAATCAACTCGTATAAATCAATCGAATTTGTTGAATAAATAGTAGAATTTAGAAAAGTGTGATATTTCTTAATTCAAATTAGCATATATGCTACACAACTTACGATCATGTTTGTTAAAATATAAGAAATCAAAGTATCTTGGTCCTATTCTTATGAATTGATCTAGAAGTCGATTTTGATTAGCAAAATTCTGGTAAATCATTGATTCATCTAGTGTATAAATATATAATTCATTTACGAGTTTACTAGATCGAAAATTTTGAATTTTTGAACATCAAAGATTACTATAGATCCAATGTCACATTCTGTAAAAATTTATGATACATGTATAGGATGTACTCAATGTGTCCGAGCCTGCCCCACAGATGTATTAGAAATGATACCTTGGGACGGATGTAAAGCTAAGCAAATTGCTTCTGCGCCAAGAACAGAAGATTGTGTTGGTTGTAAGAGGTGTGAATCCGCCTGTCCGACGGATTTCTTAAGTGTTCGAGTTTATTTATGGCATGAAACAACTCGAAGCATGGGTCTAGCTTATTGATACGTTTCAAAAAAAAAAACCACACAAATACATTTTTTTACTGGCAAAAACCCGCGCTCAAAATAGAAATGATTTTCTATTTTGAGCGCGGGTTTTTCAGGCCCAAGTGTATCTTATTTTTATTACGAATTCTTTTCCTTGGTTAACAATAGTTGTAGTTTTGCCAATAGCCGGGGGTTCTTTAATTTTTTTATTTCCTCATAGAGGAAATAAGGTAATTAGATGGTACACTATTTGTATATGCTTAATTGATCTCCTTCTAATAACTTATGCATTTTGTTATCATTTCCGATTAGATGATCCATTAATCCAATTAACGGATAATTATAAATGGATCAATTTTTTTGATTTTTACTGTAGATTCGGAATAGATGGACTCTCTATAGGACCTATTTTACTGACGGGATTTATCACCACTTTAGCTACTTTAGCGGCTCAGCCGGTTACTCAAGAATCCCGATTATTCCATTTCCTGATGTTAGCAATGTATAGTGGTCAAATAGGACCATTTTCTTCTCGAGACATTTTATTTTTTTTCATCATGTGGGAATTAGAATTAATTCCCGTTTATTTACTTTTATCCATGTGGGGGGGAAAGAAACGTTTGTATTCAGCTACAAAGTTTATTTTGTACACTGCGGGAAGTTCTGTTTTTTTATTAATGGGAATCTTAGGTATCGGTTTATATGGTTCTAATGAACCAACATTAAATTTTGAGACATTAACTAATCAATCGTATCCCGTGGCGCTGGAAATGATATTCTATATAGGATTTATTATTGCTTTTGCTGTCAAATCGCCGATTATACCCTTACATACATGGTTACCAGACACCCACGGAGAGGCACATTACAGCACTTGTATGCTTTTAGCCGGAATCTTATTAAAAATGGGAGCGTATGGATTGGTTCGAATTAATTTGGAATTCTTATCCCACGCTCATTCTATATTTTCCCCCTGGTTAATTCTATTAGGTTCCATTCAAATAATCTATGCAGCTTCAACATCTCTTGGTCAACGTAATTTAAAAAAAAGAATAGCTTATTCCTCGGTATCTCATATGGGTTTCCTAATCATAGGAATCAGTTCCATAAGCGATACGGGGCTCAACGGGGCCATTTTACAAATAATCTCTCATGGATTTATTGGCGCTGCGCTTTTTTTCTTGGCGGGAACTAGTTATGATAGACTACGTCTTCTTTATCTCGACGAAATGGGTGGAATGGCTATCCCAATGCCAAAAATATTCACAGTTTTCAGTATCTTATCGATGGCTTCTCTTGCATTGCCCGGCATGAGCGGTTTTGTTGCAGAATTGATAGTATTTTTTGGAATAATTACCAGCCAAAAATATCTTTTCATGACAAAAATACTAATTACTTTTGTAACAGCAATTGGAATGATATTAACTCCTATTTATTCATTATCTATGTTACGGCAAATGTTCTATGGATACAAATTTTTTCGTACACCAAACTCTTATTTTTTTGATTCTGGGCCGCGAGAATTATTTATTTCGATTTCTATCCTTATACCCATAATAGGTCTTGGTATTTATCCGGATTTCATTTTATCCTTTTCGGTTGAGAAGGCGGAAGCTATTCTATATAATTTTTTATAGATAGTTTTCGTGAATAAATGAATAAAACCAAAAAATAAAAAAGAGAAAAAAATCCATGTACAATGAAAATCAATATTTTTCCGGTGGATTAACTTAAAAAATGAATTTGAATTGTAATCGAATATGTTTGTTGTTTGTGAGAACCCTTTAAATCACTACATTACTTGGTTTAAGGGGTTCTCGACGATTTATAGTAAGTTTTTATAAGATCGAATTTCTTATATATTATATTATATTATATGCTTTTTATATTTATACCCTTTAAAAATTTGTCAATTTAATTAGATGTAAATGAACCATAACTATGTAGTCCTATTCCTAATAAATTGACCCCAAAATAACATATCCAAATTATAAGAAAACCCATAGAGGCCACTATTGAAGAATTGACACCTTTCCATTTTTTTCTAATATGTAAATAAATCGCAAATATGGTCCAAGTAATAAAAGCCCAAGTTTCCTTTGGATCCCAATTCCAATATGATCCCCATGCTTCATTAGCCCATACTGCTCCTGAAAGAATACCTATCGTTAAAAAGAGAAAACCTAGACTAATAATACGAGAACTCCAACGATCCAGTTTTTGGATAAATTGAAACCTGTAATAATTTCTAGAAGAAGAGAAAGAAGAAGTTTTTCGAAAAACATTGTTTATTTCATTCATATTCATGTATTTGATCTCAGCAAAAGAAAATGATTCATTTACAGAAAGATACAAATTTTTTCTTTTACCAATGATTTGTAGGACTTCTCGAAATGTAATGACTAAAATAGTTACTGATAATAATGATCCACATAAAAGAGCTGCATAGCCCAATATTATCATACTTACGTGCATCATTAACCAATGGGATTGTAGAGCGGGTACTAATATTGGGGATTGATGCATTTCGGTTAAAAGACCCGAAGTAGCAAAGCCTTGAGTAAAAGTAACACTTGATGCAATTATTGTATTTAATTGGTTTTTCTGCTTTTTAAAACATGGAATCATATTAAAAATGGAAAAACCCCATGAAAGAAAGATTAATGATTCATATAAATCACTAAATGGTAAATGGCCCGAACAAATCCAACGAGTAACTAATAATCCTGTTATACATAAAAAAGTTATTATCATGCCCTTTTCAGACGAATCATATAATCCTATGATTTCATTTACTAATAAGATTATAAAATGAATTAAAATTAGAATTGATATGACCGAAAACGATATATGAGTTAATATATGCTCTAAAGTTGAAAATATCATAAAAAAGGTCTGAATACTAATAAGATAAGAATCGAAATTGGGAATTGAATTCATTATAGGACTAACTCTTTTAGAAGATAAGATGCCATGCCGCTACTCGGACTCGAACCGAGATGCTCTAGCACTGCTTCCTAAGAGCAGCGTGTCTACCAATTTCACCATAGCGGCTTACTCGAAATCATAATAACTTATTTTTAGTCAATCGTCGA